AATTCGATAGTTGTGGTCGGACTCTATTATGGATTTATTACCACATTTTCCATAGGGCCCTCTTATCTCTTCCTTCTTCGAGCTCGGCTTGTGGAAGAAGGGACCGAGAAGAAAATATCAGCAACAACTGGGTTTATTACGGGACAGCTCATAACGTTCATATCAATCTATTATGCGCCTTTGCATCTAGCATTGGGTAGACCCCATACAATAACTGTCATAGCTATACCCTATCTTTTATTTCAGTTCTTCGGCAATAATCACAAAAACTTTTTGAATTATAGATACAAGAATCCAAATTCAATACGTAATTTTAGTATTCAAAGAATATTCTTTCAGAATCTTATTTTTCACTTATTAAACCCCGTTTTTTTACCAAGTTCAATATTAATAAGATTAGTCAATATTTATTTCTTTCGATGCAACAATAAATTATTATGTTTAACAAGTTATGTTGTTGGTTGGATAATGGGTCACATTTTTTTTATGAAATGGATTGAATTTATATTAGTCTGCATACAGGAAAATAATTCGATTAAATCTAATGTACCTTTTCAATCAAAGAAGTACATTATGGCAGAATTGAATAATTCTATGTTTAAAATTTGGGTTGTTTTCTTATTTGTTACCTGTTTATATTATTTAAACAGAATACCGTTTCCCTTTTTTACTAAAAAATTTTCAGAAATTCAAGAAAGAAATGAAATAAATAAAAAAGGAAAAATCGATGTCGAAAGAAATTTGCAAAGGGTACGAACTAAACAAAAAAGATCCAACAACAACAAAAATGTTTTTCCTTCTATTTTTTCGAAAAAAGAGAAGAATTTGTACAAAATAGCCGCGGAGAAATATAACTTAGGATTTGTTCAAAAACCTGTAGTAAACATTCTTTTCAATTATAAACGATGGAATCGTCCATTTCGATATATAAAAAATAATCGATTTGAAAATATCGTAAAAAATGAAATTTCAGAATTTTTTTTTCATACATGTCAAAGTGATGGAAAAGAAAGAATATCTTTTACGTATCCATCCAATTTATCAACTTTTCATAAAATGATGGAAAAAAAAATCTATCTCTTCATAAAAGAAAAATTTTCTTATGATGATGAATTGTGTAATTATTGGAGGGATACTAATGAAGAAAAAAGAAATAAACTGAGGAATGAATTTCTAAATAGGGCAAAAGCTAGATTAGTAATTCTTAGTAATTAGTAAATAAAAAATACCAAATTAATATAAAGATTAATACATATAATATATACAACAAGATATAGGAAGAAATTCTCCCCCCCCACACATATTTGATAGCCTCTCCCATAAAAAAACTTGTAATACCTATTCCATTTGGAATTCCATCCATTAGATTTTTATCAAAAAAATAATAGAATTTAACAAATTTTCTTACACTCGCAATTAAAGATATCTCATAAAAAACATCTATATAACCACGATTATACGACCAATTATATATGATATTTTGAAAATTATTAGGAACAATTTTGTTAAGAACACTTTTTTCAAATAAATTTAATAAATTCAAATTTTGAAAATATGAATAAACCGGTTTGTAAAAAAAAGACGCTATAAATATTCCGAAAAAAGTTAAAACGACTGAAAAAGTTGCGTTTATCAAAAATTCATACCAATCTCCAAAATTTTGTGAATTTTTATGTAAAAGGTCTATAAATGGAATTAACAATTTGGATAATATATCCGAATCGATTTCTTTTTGGCTGAAAGAAATTCCTACGACCCCAACGAATAAAGTAAAGAGGACTAAAACAAGCATAGAAAATTGCATAGTATTGTCCGATTCATTAGGATATAAACAAGCAGTGGCAATTTTTTGATTACCAAAAAGGCTAGTGTCAAAAAAAAGACGTGTTATGTTTTTGACATTTTTATTAATACGATGCAGATATATCTTTCGGATAAAAAAAGAAGTCATTTCATTATTATTCATTTTTAAAAAAGTTAAGAAAAATTTTTTGTTTTTTAATTTTTGTTTTTCTTCTTTGTTCCCCCATAAAGATATTGAATAGAATGAACTATTTTTTTTTCCATTGAAATTTAAAAAATGAACATTTAAATATCCCTCAAAAACAAGTAAATAGATCCGAAACATATAAAATGAAGTTAATCCTGCTGTGCAACAAGCTATTATTGCGAAAATGGGTGAATACAACCAACTATCATTAAGAATCTCATCCTTAGACCAAAAACAGGCAAAAGGTGGAATACCACAAAGAGAAAATGTACCCACTAAAAAACAAGTTTTTATAATTGGTACATGTTTTGTTAAACCGCCCATAAGAACCATATTTTGACTTTTAGTTGGCGAATATCCGACAACAGCTTCCATTGAATGAATAATGGATCCAGATCCTAAAAACAACAATGCTTTTGAATAAGCATGAGTAATCAAATGAAATAAAGCAGCTCGATAAGATCCCATACCGAGAGCTAACATCACATAACCCAATTGAGACATTGTGGAATAGGCCAAATTTTTCTTAATATCTTTTTGAGCAATAGCTAAAGTAGCTCCTAATATTACTGTTATTATACCTATAAAAGCTATTCCGTTCATTATTGAGGGTAGAACTATGAAAAGAGGAAGAAGTCGAGCTACAAGAAAAATTCCCGCTGCTACCATAGTAGCAGCATGAATAAGGGCAGAAATAGGAGTAGGCCCTTCCATAGCATCTGGTAGCCATACATGAAGAGGAAATTGGGTGGATTTAGCAACTGAACCACAAAATAATAAGAGGGCAAACAAAGTAACAAAAAAAATATTCACTTCATTTTTATAAATCAAGTTTTTTATTATTTGAAACAAATCCCGAAATTCCAAACTACCCGTTATCCAATAAAGACCTAAAATTCCCAATAAGAAACCAAAATCCCCGACACGATTAGTTACAAATGCTTTTTGACAAGCATTTGCCGCAATCGGACGTGTGAACCAAAAGCCTATTAATAAATAGGAACACATTCCAACCAATTCCCAAAAAATATAAATTTGTATCAAATTCGAACTAGTAACTAATCCCAACATTGAAATATTAAAAAGAGTCATATAAGCAAAAAATCTCAAGTAGCCTTGATCATGAGACATATAATTATCACTATAAATAAGAACCAGAATGCCAACAGTAGTAATTAATACTAACATAATAGAGGTAAGTGAATCGATCAAGTACCCAAACTCTAAAGAAAGATCATTATTTATGGTCCAAGACCATATATATTCATAAATCGAACTATTATTGATTTGATGAATGGACAGATCAACCGAAAAAATCATAACTATAGTTAACAAGAAAATACTTGGAAAAGCCCACATACGGCGAAGAGTTTTGGTTGCTGTCGGAAAAAGTAAAAGTCCCATTCCTATTAACATAGGAACTGGTAATGGAATAAAAGGTATGATCCATGAATATTGATGTGTATATTCCATATAATCAATAAAAAAAATTCTGATTATGTTTCTTATTCGTCGGTTTTTATTTTATCTTTTTTGTAAAAAAGGGTTCGGTTAATAAAAAAGTAAACATAGAATTACAATAGAATGATCCATTCTTAATTATTCTGAATGTACAATATTTTTCAAATATTACAAAGTATAAGCCGAATAACGAAATTCCTAGTAAAAAAGAAAAAAATATGACTCAATAATAATTCCAAATTAGTTTATTCTTTTAACTAATATTTTCTATTACAAAAAAATATCGATGTTTGGAAAAATAAAAAAAAACGATTATATTATAATATATAATATTTAATGTTTTACTTTAAATAGAAAACAAAAAAATGGGAATTAAGATAGATAAAATATAGGGCTAATTAAAGATAAATTCATTTTCATTAAAAAAAAAAATGTCTTTCACATCGAACTATATAACAACGAAAAACTAAACGAATTATATGGCAGTTCCAAAAAAGCGCACTTCTATATCAAAAAAAATTATTAGGAACAATTTATGGAAAAAGAAGGGATATTGGACAACATTGAAAGCTTTTTCATTAGCTCAATCTATTTTTACGGGGAATTCGAAAAGCTTTTTTTGTAACAAATACAAACGTTATAATAATTAGAATTCAATTAGAATTCTTTAAAATTCTTTTCTTTTAGTAAATGTTTAGTAAACGTTTAGTAAACAAATATTTAAAATGGATTCTTTGAATCTCGACAATTGACTGAAAATTAGGTATTATACTTTCGAGTAAGCCGCTATGGTGAAATTGGTAGACACGCTGCTCTTAGGAAGCAGTGCTAGAGCATCTCGGTTCGAGTCCGAGTAGCGGCATGACAGCTTATCTTCTAAAAATAAAAATAGATCCTATAATGAACTCCATTCTTATTTCTATTCCGAGTATTTAGATTTTTTTATTATTTATATATGGTATTTTCAACTTTAGAGCATATATTAACTCATATATCGTTTTCGGTTGTATCTATTTTAATTTCAATTCATTTGATAACCTTCTTATTAGTCAATGAAATCATAGGATTATATGATTCGTTCAAAAAAGGCATGATAATAACTTTTTTTTGTATAACGGGATTGTTAGTTACTCGTTGGCTTTTTTCGGGCCATTTACCATTTAGTGATTTATATGAATCATTAATATTTCTTTCATGGACTTTTTCCATTTTTTATATGATTCCTTACTTCAAAAAACATAAAAACTACTATTTAAATACAATAATTACACCAAGTGTTATTTTTACCCAAGGCTTTGCTACTTCGGGTCTTTTAACCGAAATGCATAAATCCTTAATATTAGTACCTGCTTTACAGTCCCATTGGTTAATGATGCACGTAAGTATGATGATATTGGGTTATGCAACTCTTTTATGTGGATCATTATTATCAGTGGCTATTTTAGTCATTACATTTCAAGAACTCATAAAAATTCTTCGTAAAAGCCAGAATTTTTATTTTTTAAATGAAGCATTTTATTTTGCTGAAATCAAATACATGAATATGTATGAAAAAAAGAATGTTTTACAAAAAACTTCTTTTTTATCTTATAGAAATTATTATAGATCTCAAATTATTCAACAATTAGATCGTTGGGTTTATCGTACTATTAGTCTAGGTTTTATCTTTTTAACGATAGGTATTATTTCAGGAGCAGTATGGGCTAATGAGGCATGGGGATCATATTGGAATTGGGATCCAAAGGAAACTTGGGCTTTTATTACTTGGACTATATTCGCAATTTATTTACATACTCGAAAAAAGAAATTGGAAGATAAAAATTCTTCAATAATAGCTTCTATGGGCTTTTTTATAATTTGGGTATGTTATTTAGGGATAAATCTTTTAGGACTAGGATTACATAGTTATGGTTCATTTACACCTAATTGAATGAAAGTGAGTAAAGAACTTCACAACTACCAATATCGAAAACATATATATATAAAAACTTTGAATAAAATGATCGAGAACCCTTTAAATCAAATAATGTAGTAGTGATTCAAAGGGTTCTCACAAACAACAAACAAATTCAATTAGAATGCAAATTCATTTTTATGGAATTAATATAATTAGAATGCAAAAGAAATATAGTTTTTTGTATTGTACATAGGATTTTTTTCTATTTTTTATTTTTGCATTTATTCGTGAAAACGATTTATAAAAAATTAGATAGTATAGCTTCAACCTTGTCAGCCGAAAATGCAAAAATAAAATCGGGATAAATGCCAATACTTATTACGGGTATAAGGATAGAAATTGAAAGAAATAATTCTCGCGGCCCCGAATCAAAAAAATAAGAATTTGGTGTATTAAAAAGCTTGTATCCATAGAACATTTGACGTAAGATAGATAATGAATAAATAGGAGTTAATATCATTCCAATTGCTGTTACAAAAGTGATTAGTATTTTTGTAATTAAAAGATATTTTTGACTGGTAATTATTCCCAATAAGACTATCAATTCTGCAACAAAACCGCTCATGCCAGGCAATGCAAGAGAAGCCATCGATAAGATAGTGAAAACCGTAAAAATTTTTGGCATTGGGATAGCCATTCCACCCATTTCGTCGAGATAAAGAAAACGTAGTCTATCATAACTAGTTCCCGCCAAGAAAAAAAGCGCAGCGCCAATAAATCCATGAGATATTATTTGTAAAAAAGTTCCATTGAGACCTGTATCGTTTATAGAACCAATTCCTAAAATTAAGAAACCCATATGAGATACCGAAGAATAAGCGATTCTTTTTTTTAAATTACGTTGACCAAGAGATGTTGAAGCGGCATAGATTATTTGTATTGAACCTAATAACATTAACCAGGGACAAAATAAAGAATGCGCGCGAGATAATAATTCCATATTAATTCGAACCAACCCATATGCCCCCATTTTTAAGAATATTCCGGCTAAAAGCATACAAGTGCTATAATGTGCTTCTCCGTGGGTGTCTGGTAACCATGTATGTAAGGGTATAATTGGTGATTTGACAGCAAAAGCAATAAGAAATCCCATATAGAATATTATTTCTAGCGCCACGGGATATGATTGATTAGTTAATAATTCAAAATTTAATATTGGTTCATTAGAATTATATAAACTAATACCCAGAATTCCCAGTAATAAAAAAACGGAACTTCCCGCAGTGTACAAAATAAACTTTGTAGCTGAATACAAACGTTTTTTTCCACCCCACATAGATAAAAGTAGATAAACGGGAATTAATTCGAATTCCCACATGATGAAAAAAAGTAAAATGTCTCGAGAAGAAAATGTTCCTATTTGACCACTATACATTGCTAACATTAGGAAATAGAATAATTGGGATTCTCGAGTAACTGGTTGAGCCGCTAATGTAGCTAAAGTAGTAATAAATCCCGTCAATAAAATGGGTCCTAGAGAGAGTCCATCTATTCCGAATCTCCAGTAAAAGTCAAAAAAATGGATCCATTTCGAATTTTCTGTCAATTGGATTAGTGGATCATCCAATTCGAAATGATAACAAAATACGTAGGCTGTCAGAAGGAGATCTATTAAACATATAGAAATAGTATACCATTTAATTACCTTATTTCCTTTATGGGGAAATAAGAAAATTAAGGAACCCCCGACTATTGGCAAAACTACAACTGTTGTTAACCAAGGAAAATTATTCGTAATAAAAATAAGATATACTTAGACTAGAAAAACCCGTGCGCAAAAGAAAAAGAAAATTTATTTGGAGCACGGGTTTTTGCCAGTAAAAAACGTACTTGTGTGTGGTTCTTTTTGAAACGTATCAATAAGCTAGACCCATGCTTCGAGTTGTTTCATGCCATAAATAAACTCTAACACTTAAGAAATCCGTCGGACAGGCGGATTCACACCTCTTACAACCAACACAGTCCTCTGTTCTTGGAGCAGAAGCAATTTGTTTAGCTTTACATCCGTCCCAAGGTATCATTTCTAATACATCTGTAGGGCAGGCTCGGACACATTGAGTACATCCTATACATGTATCATAAATCTTTACTGAATGTGACATTGGATCGTAATCCTTGAACATAAAAAATTCAACATTTTCAATCTAGTAAACTCGCAAACGAATTCTATATATATCTATATATATATTCGACACCAGATGAATCAATGATTTGTCAGAATTTTGTTAATCCAAATTGACTTATAGATTCATTAATAATAAATAAGAGAATAGAACCAAGATACTTTGATTTCTTATCTTTGTTTTCGCAACCATGATCATATATTATATATAATATATAATATATGCTCATTTGAATCTATTAATAATACATACTATTCTAGAGTCTATTTTTTTTTTATGAGTAATACTATTTATTCAACAAATTCGATTGATTGATACGGGTTGATTTTCTATTACGATAAATTGAAGAAACAATAGCCAGTCCGATAGTTACTTCAGCGGCTGCAACAGCTATAACAAAAATGGAAAAAATATTTCCTTTTAATTGTCGACTATCCAAAAAATCAGAAAAGGTTACAAGATTTATATTAACTGCATTCAGTATAAGTTCAAGACACATAAGGGCTCTAACCATATTTCGGCTCGTGATCAACCCATAGATACCTATAGAAAATAAATAGGCACTCAAAACAAGTGCATGCTCGAATATCATTGACCAACTCCTTATCAATTTTCATTCATTTCAATATGAATAAAAATTCAACAGATTTTTTTGATTAAAGAATATAATAAGTCTACAACAAAATAATGTATTGGCAATAAAAAAAAGATTTTCTACATAAATACTATGTAATTTACGTTTACATAGAATTCAACCAAAATAAATGTGATAAAATCTAACAAAATGAATTTTGGATTTCTATTATTATATTAATATTTTAATATTAGTTCTAAAAATTTATTATTGGCGAGCCACGACAATTGCACTTATCAAAGCAACTAAAAGAATTATTGAAATTAGTTCAAATGGAAGAAAAAAATCTGTTGATAAATGAATTCCAATTTGTTGACTAGTACTTATCAAATCTTGCTCAATAATCTGATTTGGTCTTGTAGTCCAAATAATCCCATGCCATGATGTATCTAGAATAGTAGTTATTAGTGAAACAAAAAGACTTGTACAAACCATCAAAGTAATCCCATCCCCAACAGTCCAAAGACGAAAATCTTGGTAATATTCCGAACCATTCATAAACATCACAGCAAATATTATTAAAACATTAATAGCGCCCACGTAAATAAGTAACTGTGATGCGGCTACAAAATGGGAATTTGATAAAATATAGAAAAAAGATATACAAACAAGAACTAGTCCCAACGAAAAAGCAGAAAAAATGGGATTCGTAAATAATACTACTCCTAGACTTCCTAATATAAGACCCAATCCAAAAAGGACTAAAAGAAAATCACGTAGCGGTTCGGGCAAATCCATTATATTATATGTCAAATAAGAGATAAATAAATCGAAATTTCATGACCTTATTGATATGACCAGGAAAAAAACTTATATATTATATACTAAAATTCTCTCCGCATTGAAATCCACCAAATCCTAAGAAAAGAAATATGAATTGCTATAGGTACAGTTGTTATACGATCAATATTATTTCATTCTTTTCTTTATGTAAAAGAGTCTTTTTTCAAAGTATACGATATATATAATTTTTCTATTTATATTCGATGAGATTTTCGTTTTTCGAACAATATTTTTGAATTATAAAGAATTGAATTTTATTTGAATTGTTCGAATTGTATAATCATCAATTACTGACACTGGTAAACGGCCCAAAGCAATTTGATTATAATTCAATTCGTGGCGATCATATGTCGAAAGTTCATATTCTTCAGTCATTGATAAACAATTTGTGGGACAATACTCAATACAGTTACCACAAAATATACAGATTCCGAAATCAATACTGTAATTAAGCAACTGTTTCTTCTGAATATAAGTTTCTAGTTTCCAATCAACAACAGGTAGATCTATGGGACATACACGAACACATACTTCACAAGCAATGCATTTATCAAATTCAAAATGGATTCGACCACGGAAACGTTCTGATGAGATTATTTTTTCATAAGGATATTGAATAGTTATAGGTAACCGATTTGCATGAGATAGTGTAATCATGAAACCTTGACCTATGTACCTTGCAGCTCGGACTGTTTGTTGACCATAATTTATGAATCCAGTTACCATAAGGAACATATCGTGATTATCTCTGAATATTTTTTTCTTTCGCTTGTTTGAGACAAATTATGAATATCGAAGGTCCACATTTTTTTATAGTGAAAACAGTTGAGACGAAGTTGTTAATAATAGATTCCCAAGAGAAATGGGTAAAAGAAACTTCCACCCAAAATTTAATAATTGATCTATTCTTAGCCTAGGCAAAGTCCATCTTGTTGTTATAGAAATGAATAAGAAGAAATAAGTTTTCGCTAATGTAATAAAGATACCTATTATTGTTACAAAAACCCCATATGCATTATTTTTTTCAAAAAACTCCGAAACAAATATGTACGGAATAGAGATATTAGAACCACCCAAGTAAAGAACTGTTACAAATAAGGAAGAAATTAATAGGTTTAAATAGGAAGCAATGTAAAATAAACCAAATTTGATACCCGAATATTCGGTTTGATAACCTGCTACTAATTCTTCTTCCGCTTCCGGTAAATCAAAAGGTAATCTTTCACATTCTGCTAAAGAAGAAATTAGAAAAACGATGAAACCCATAGGTTGACGCCATAAATTCCAACCCCAAAAACCGTATTTTGATTGAGCATCAACTATATCAACTGTACTTAAGCTGTTAGATAATTCTAGTCGGTGATAACATTACTGTTAGCATCTCTATTACAGAACCGTACGTGAGATTTTCATCTCATACGGCTCCTTTAAAGTCTTAAAAAAATCTAAGCACCGGTCCGATTATTTATCCCTTGATATATCCATAAGATAGATAAGATTCGATTTTCTCGGACGGTTTTGAATTAGACCAATGGAATTCTGTCTGTTCGAATCAAAAAATTTCAAAATGAAAATAAATACATTTCTTTTTAATAAATAAAAAAGGTACTTCTGAATTGATCTCATCCTTTAAAAAATCAAAATTTAAATTTGTTGAGTAATAACTTAATTCTTAATTCTTACATAAAATACTCTTGTATAATTATCCTCATTATTTTAATATCCTCATCATTTTCAATTACGAAAAAGAATTACATGTTCGTTTTCTAAATTATGACATGAATTCTATTTCCAGAAATATGGATATGGGGAGGCGTCAAAAAATGAAAGGATTATTTCGTTCCTGATAGTTATTTATTTAATCAATGGATGGAAGTATACTCTGGATCGGAATTTTGGGGAGTATTTCCTTATTTTTTCTACTAACGTAAAGCCCCAATTAATATTCTTTTTCTATTATATATAAATGTTCTTTTGGATATTCAAAAAAAATATACGTAATCCTTTGTGTATCTTGGTGTTTCTAACCATCCATTCATTTTTTTAATTAATCCCTTATGTTAATATATGTATGCTAATTCATAAAAATGATATTGAAAAATGAAAAAAAAAGGGGGTTGGTCTTTTGCGCCCGCTTCAAGACAGGATGACTAATCACCCCACCTTGGGAGAAACATCTACTTCTACTTATAATTGAATTCATTTTTTTTCCACTTAATTCTTATACATAGAAAATGAGACTCCAAATTTTTACGGCAATTTTAAATCATCATACTTTCTATTAACTATAAGTAATATAGTATTATATAAATTAGATTCAAAAATTAGATTTCAATTTGAGAAGTTGTTTTATTGCACTCATATAACTATCTGATTAACTTCTTCAATCCGAAATGCGAAAAATAATAAATTGATTTATATTCAATTTATTATCCTCCTTTACTACAAAGTACTATAAATAAAAAGAGGGGTATAGCAAATAGTATTAAAAAATTTATGTCTCAACGAATCGCACGTAGAGATATCGATAACACACATAGAGTTAATGGTATTTCATAACTAATCGATTGAGCTGCCGCTCGTAGACCACCCAAAAACGAATATTTATTATTTGACCCATATCCTGACATAAGAAGTCCAATGGGAGCAATACTCGAAATAGCAATCCATAAAAAAACACCAATATTCAGATCAGATAAAACAAAGTTATAACCAAAAGGAATTACTGAATAGCTTATAATAATGGATATGACTGATATGGATGGTCCTATACTGAATAAACGAATATCTCCTCTAGATGGAATAAGATTCTCTTTGAAAAGTAATTTTGTTCCGTCTGCTAGAGCTTGAAGAACTCCAAAAGGACCCGTGTATTCAGGTCCAATACGTTGTTGTATTCCCGCAGATATTTCTCTTTCTAACCATACAATTGCTAGTACACTTATTGTAATTCCCAATACAAGAAGAAAAATAGGAGCAAATACCCATAGAATTGCATATATCTCTTTAAAAGATTCCAATCTGAAAAAAAAATGAATATCTTGTATTTTTGTTATATCAATTATCATTTCAACGATCAACTTCTCCCATAATAATATCTATGCTACCTAGTATTGTCATAATATCGGCCAATTTCATTCTTTTAACTAATTGAGGAAGAATTTGCAAATTGATAAAACCCGGTGGACGAATTTTCCATCTCCAAGGAAAACCATTTTGATCCCCTATTAGAAAAATTCCTAATTCTCCCTTGGGAGCCTCAATTCTTATATAAAGTTCTTGGTTTGGCAATTCAAAAGTTGGCGACGGTTTTTTACTAATAAATCGATACTCAAAATCATTCCATTCTGGCTCTTTTTCTCTATCAAAGCAGCGGATTTCTAAATTGTCATATGGCCCTCCGGGAATTCCTTCCAAAGCCTGTTGAATAATTTTTATGGATTCCATCATTTCACCAATTCGAACTAAATAACGAGCTAATGAATCTCCTTCTTTTTGCCATTGAACTTCCCAATCAAATTCTTCGTAACATTCATAATTATCAACTTTACGTAGATCCCATTGTATTCCGGAAGCCCGAAGCATCGGTCCTGATAAACCCCAATTTATTACTTCCTTTCCATCAACTACACCTACCCCTTCAACCCGTTCTAAAAAAATAGGATTTCGCGTAATCAGTTTTTGATATTCAACAATGCTTGTTAAAAAATAATCACAGAAATCATAACATTTATCTACCCAACCATAAGGTAGATCAGTCGCAACCCCCCCTATACGAAAAAAATTATGCATCATTCTCATCCCCGTCGCAGCTTCGAATAGATCATATATTAATTCTCTTTCTCTTAAAATATAGAAGAAGGGGGTTTGCGCACCAATATCTGCCATAAAAGGTCCTAACCATAGTAGGTGAGAAGCTATACGACTCAACTCCAACATAATTACTCGGATATAGCTAGCTCTTTTAGGTACTTGAATATTTCCCAACTGTTCCGGTCCATTTACAGTTATTGCTTCTGTGAACATAGTAGCTAAATAATCCCAACGTGTTACATAAGGCAGATATTGTATAATTGTTCGGTTTTCAGCTATTTTTTCCATTCCTCTGTGTAAATAACCCAATATTGGTTCACAATCAATAACATCCTCACCATCTAGAGTAACAATAAGTCTAAGAACACCATGCATTGATGGGTGGTGAGGGCCCATATTGACTATCATGAAGTCCTTTCTTGTAGTTGAGATATTCATAGGTTTTTCCTCGATTTCTTTTTCTATGAATCGCTAAAAAAAAAAAGTTCATCCAAATTCAAGATCTAATAAATCGAATAATTGAGAATTACTCTTCAATATTAAAGAATTTTGGACTCCCGAATATTAAACAGATTTCTTAAATTTTTATACCGTATTCCATCTTTCTTTGACAAATAAGACAGTAATCTTTGACGTTTTCCCAGAATTTTACGTAAACCTCTTTGAGATAAATAGTCTTTTCGGTGTAATTCAAAATGTGAAGTAAGTCTTCGTATTCTAGTCGTAAATTTGAATACTTGAAATTCAACTGATCCCCGGTTTTCTTCTTTTTTTTCTTGTGAAATAACGGGTATAAATGAACTTTTTACCATAAAAAAATGAAAGTTTTTCTCTTCGCTTTTTATAGATATTTTTATTGATCAGTAATAGTAACGATACTCATTTTGAATTTTTTTTACTTTTTACAATGGAATTAATTCTTATAAATTATATCAATTTAAATAGATATAAAAGAGACTTTTTTTTTTTAGATTCATCATAAAAAATTGTATCCTTAAAAAAAAAAGGATTTTTTTAATTCTTTTTTTTATCTAACAGATACATCATTGAATTCGTATCAATGTTATAATGCGTGTCTGTATTAATCTTGTTATGTCTATATCAATTTGTCTTCGATTTACCATATATATGGTAAATCGAAGACAAATTTCGATTAATGAATTTTCAATCGCGGATACATTTGTATCCTTATTATACTGAAACGGCTTCCATTATGGGTATTAAACCAATAGCGATTTATACAAGCTAAATCTTCTAATCTATAATTTGGCCAAAGAAAAATTTGAAGATTTATTAATTTTTTTTTCTCTTTCTCAAAATATTTTCTTTTTTTAGTCAAAACTTGAAAACAATTTTGAACTTTTTTAATATTAGAAAATATTCTGTTTCTATGTATACTATTTCTATTATTTGGATTTAAACAAATTAGAATTCTCAATTCTCTACGACGTTTAACAGATAAAATGTTTTCAGGAACAAGTAAATCATAATCATCTTTTTTTTCTATTATCTTTTGATCTTTTGTTCTTGTAATGTATTTATCCAAATTTTTATTATTAAGATTAATTTTTTCTGGGTATTTTGGATAAATTTTGTATTTCTTCTTATGAATTAATGAAAAACCCACGGTTTTATACATAAAAAATTGTTTCTTGTTTTTTCTAGACAGGCGAACTGGTTTAATAACAAATATTTCTTTTTTCATAAATTTTTTATTTTTCCTTAAACCTGGGGGAGTTAAATTCTTCTGATTTTGAATCATCATAATATCTAAACCTAGTTCTCCTCTTTGAATAGAGGCTAGAGTAATTTCTCTTAACTTTTTCAATCTAATAAGTAGACAATATACTTTGACATTGTTAAATATTTTTTTACCTACGAAATTCTTCCAGTTCAAATGTAAAATCAAAAAATTTCTGAATAAGAAATATAGTTCTGCCTCCATCTTGTTCTTGTCTTTTTTTTTCTTTATAACCTTATCATTCTTTTCACTGCCCGATCCTACATAATAATCTTTTTCAATATCTTTTTCTTGGTTTGAGAGAGATAATTCAAGATTTGGTCGATCGGAGTATTCTGCTTTTGTTCTATTTCGAGTCTCTAACTCCAATTTAAGAGATTTCTTTTTTTTCGATGGTTTAAAAATATCGATTATTTCTTTTTTTCTAGTAATGTTCTTTTTATTTTCACTAACATTTTGATTTACATTAGAATGTAAAAAAAGAAATTTTATTGGTATAACTCGCGAGTTCCCCCTATATGCATTATAAAATATTACAAATTTGGAAAAGAACCAAAATTCGAAATTCGATAAGGAACGATTTAGTATTTCTATATTGATTCCCATCCAATCGAAATACTTTCTATCCAGATTTTTTTCCATATCTAGAATAGTATCTTCTGCTATATAATTCTTAATAAAGATATTACCTATGATATCAAAAAATTCCCTTTTATATGTGTTGTAAATCACTTGATTTTGATTTGCTTGAAATAGGGATCTAGATCGAGAAATATATGAGTCTTTCTTATTCGCATAATTAAGAAAATTATTAATAAAATTATAGGATAAAAGATCATATCTATATTGTTTTCTAATTTTTTTTTTTTTTAATGCGTCTACTTCTTGTTCTTTGTAAAGAATTAATTGGATTTTTTCATATGAATCCCATTTGGTTAAATCTTTATTTTGAGCTACACGACATTCAGTGATTCTATTTCTCCATTTTTGTGGTACTAATCTGGACCATCTCCTTTTAGATAAGTCATATTGATAATAATGATCCTTTAACCAATTTGTCCATTGATTTATCACAGAATTTAGAGGATTATTCTGTTTTAATTTAGGATGAAATATTCCTTGTACTCCAAAAAAATAATCCTTTATTTCATTTTTAAGAAAAAAAGAATTTCCATGATCTTGAAAAACAGATCTTAACTTATATATGTTAATGTTAATAATTCGAATTTGTAATAATTTTAAAAATACAAATGCTTGTGATAAAAAAGAGATGTCACAAGAATTTTGTGAATTCGTATTCCTAATATTCAAATATTTATATAAAATGGAAATAAACCGAATTATACTTTGATTTGTTTTATAAATTCTTTCGGCATTTCTATTGTAAATGGATTTATTTAAAATCTTTTTTGTTGATTCAAGAAAAACTTGTATATGGATCCTCGGGATACAAATCATATATAGAAAGATATCTATGTATATCTTTTTCTTGAAAAATTTAAAAAAAGAGTGTGATTTACGAGTGAATCTAAGATTTCTTCTTTTTTTTGGTAATACCTGCAATTTTTTTTTTTCGAATCCTATCTTTTTACTATCATAAAATCCTATCTTTTTACTATCATAAGTTGTTTTATTCGAATGACTAGTTGTCTCTGAAATTACAAGTCCTCTTTTTTTTTCTTCTTTTTTCATTTTTTCGATTTTTATTTTAACTGCTTTTCTTTTAATATTCAAATCCTTTATTTTTTTTTTTGTCAATGAACAATTTGCCGAATTTTTCGATTGAATTGGAATGGTTGATTCGGAAATCATTAGACTATTCATACAGATGGTTGAATTTTTTTTGCTTGCGCTCAATTCATCTATATATTTTTTTAATTTCAAAATTATTAAATTGGAAAATTGTTTCTTTTTTTTTTCGAGTTCTTTAAGAATGGGATCAAAAAATGAAAATCGATTTTGGCGAAAACCAGAAAACGGCAATTCGACTTCCATTCCCCAAACTGTTAAAAAACAAAAATTCTTTTTTTTTTTCATTGGATCTTTTTTCTTTTCAGTGGATCGTAGCTTAGATTTGTGCCAAGGTTTTAGACGAAAAGGAAATAATATCTTTATCTGAATACCATCTGTTAGCCATTTTTGGGGAAATTCTTTTTCAGATAATTGAACCCCATTATATGTACATTTAATATACATTTCTTTCTTCCAATCCCTAAAATCTTCTGACCATTCGGGAAATTGAAAAAATAGTATACGAAAAATATTTTTAATTATTATCAATGACGGTAATATAATATATTTTCTAAGAATCGATTGGGTTATTAATAAAACACCCCTTATTACTTGAGCAAATAGAATGCTATCCCAGGCTTCTGCTATTTCTATACGTTTTCTTGCCTCATTTTCTTTTTTTTTTTCCTCTTCTTTTTTAGAAATTTCATTTGTTTTTTCCTTTGTATAACCGGAAATTTCAAATTCTTTCTTTTTTCTTATCCAATTTTTTAACATAAAAAAGATTTTCATTGATTTGAAACTATCAAAAGAAAAGAATAAAGGTTTCTCAATTGTATATAAAAAAAGAGGGGAATGCACCTTTTTTTGAAAAAATTTCCAAGTAATTGTTTTACGTCTTTGAGCACGCATAGATCCTTTGATTATGTCTCGCCGAAAATCCGATTGTTGGGAATAACGTATTAAAGCCAAGTCGTTTTTTTTTTCAGTATTATCAGTATCTATAGTAGCATTATAAGTATTGTTTTTCTTTAAAAATTTATATTTTTTAGTCAAAATGATTACACGTTTGGCTTTTCGAGAACGAATTTGAAAAATCTCTGCTTCCTTTTTTTTTCCCTCCAGTTGTTCTAATTCGGTAATCAATTTGTATGACCATCGAGGAACTTTTTTACTTATTTCTTTTATTCTAATACACTGAGTTTTATTTTTTTTGACTATTGTTTTATCATTCAAATCAGTTCTGATTGCATCAAATAATATTTTT